TTAGCTTTTTATGATTACATTGGTAATAATCCGGCAAAAGGGGGATTATTCAGAGCAGGCTCAATGGACAACGGGGATGGAATAGCTGTTGGATGGTTAGGACACCCCGTCTTTAGAGATAAAGAAGGGCGCGAGCTTTTTGTACGTCGTATGCCTACTTTTTTTGAAACATTTCCGGTAGTTTTAGTAGATGGAGACGGAATTGTGAGAGCCGATGTTCCTTTTAGAAGGGCAGAATCAAAGTATAGTGTTGAACAAGTAGGTGTAACTGTCGAGTTCTATGGTGGCGAACTCAATGGAGTTAGTTATGGTGATCCTGCTACTGTAAAAAAATACGCTAGACGTGCCCAATTAGGTGAAATTTTTGAATTAGATCGGGCTACTTTGAAATCCGATGGTGTTTTTCGTAGCAGTCCAAGGGGTTGGTTCACTTTTGGGCATGCTACGTTTGCTTTGCTCTTCTTTTTTGGACACATTTGGCATGGTGCTAGAACCTTGTTCAGAGATGTTTTTGCTGGTATTGATCCAGATTTGGATGCTCAAGTGGAATTTGGAGCATTTCAAAAAATTGGGGATCCAACTACAAGGAGACAAGTAGTCTGATACAACATTGCTCTGGTATCTTTCGCCTCTATTTTTTTTGATTTGACATAAGGTACCGGAGAAATCTTGATTTGAATCACCATTTATTCTTTGACTCTTTACTTTTCTTTATATGGTAAATGATCCCAAATGAATAGGTGTGGAAGCTATAATTGTAAACCACGATCGAATCTATGGAAGCATTGGTTTATACATTCCTTTTAGTCTCGACTTTAGGGATAATTTTTTTCGCTATCTTTTTTCGAGAACCGCCTAAGGTTCCGACTAAAACTAAAAAAATGAAATAATTTTTCATTATCTCAATTGAAGTAATGAGCCTCCCAATATGGGAGACTCATTACTTCAACTAGTCCCCGTGTTCTTCGAATGGATCTCTTAGTTGTTGAGAGGGTTGCCCAAAAGCGGTATATAAGGCGTACCCAGTAAAGCTTACAAGTAAACCAGATATGGAGATGGCGACTAGGGTTGCTGTTTCCATTTTTAGATAATTTCAAGATCACAATGGATCTACGATAAGATCGTTTATTTACAACTACAACGGAATGGTATACAAAGTCAACAGATCTCAACCAAGGAATAGTATTTTATGGCTACACAAACCGTTGAGGGTAGTTCTAGATCTGGGCCAAGACGAACTACTGTAGGGAATTTATTGAAACCATTGAATTCGGAATATGGTAAAGTAGCACCGGGCTGGGGGACTACACCACTTATGGGGGTCGCAATGGCTCTATTTGCGATATTCCTATCTATTATTTTGGAAATTTATAATTCTTCCGTTTTACTGGATGGAATTTCAATGAGTTAGGTTCATAAGAACTATAAAGTCCTAGTTTTTCAATCAAAAAAATTACTTTACTTAAGAAAGACTCGGATTTCTAGACTATTCTGGTAGTTCGACCGTGAGATTTATTTGTTTCGGTATTTCCGGAATATGAGTGTGTGACTTGTTATAATTGATCCTATTGATAATACAGAAAATGGGCCTGTCATCTCTATCAAGATGATTCTACCTCGTCGGATATTTATTCTAGTATCTGGAGCACGGAATATATAGAATAGATCAAGAAAAGAAATATTTGAACTATGATTCATACCTACTATTTACTATTCAGACTTCGCAACCGGACTCAAAAAAAAATTCAAATAGGTATTTCCTAAATCAAACGATTTTTCTTCTTTCAGTTTGAACAAAGGACAAATGTTTCTCTAGATTTTGTTGAGTCATTACATCCATTCATTGAATAAGTGATCATCAAACGGTTCTTACTCAGAGAACCTTTGAGTTTAGCTTGAGGCTTTGCTTGATTAAATCATCGTGGTTCTAGTATGAATCTGAGGTTTCAATTGATTCATAGGGTCTCAACAAGGGAATTCCTATCAATAGCAAAACTATTGTTAATCTGCATTACGCACAAAAAAACAACAAATCAAATAACAAATAAAAAAATAGGGAAGAGAAGATTCAAGAGGCCTGTACCGATCAACATAAAGAAAGATGGATGAGCCAACTTGATATTTTTGGCATTATCATCACAAAGAAGAGATTCCGGATTTTTGTTACTTCGTATCTTTGGGGCAAATCGAATCAAGTGGCTAAGAAGTTTTGAACTTTCTATTACATATCCGTTGAAATCAGTATTTGTGTGTTTCCGCTTGAGCCGCACGAGATGAAATTCTCATATACGGTTCTCAGAGGGGGAATTCCTTTGGATTACCTATCTCAATAAGGTATATGATTGGTTTGAGGAACGTCTCGAGATTCAGGCGATTGCGGATGATATAACTAGTAAATATGTTCCTCCTCATGTCAACATATTTTATTGTTTAGGGGGGATCACACTTACTTGTTTTTTAGTACAAGTAGCTACAGGTTTTGCTATGACTTTTTACTATC